TAAACTTCACCTTCACCAAGCGTAGGTTTCTTTCACTAATTTGTTTTTTTCTATTCCTAACTACGTTCTTTTTCTCGTAAAACGTAAAACTGAGGGGTAAAAAAAAACAAGAAAAAATCAAATCGCACCATCTCTGTAATAGGTAAATGCCTTTTTTTCTCCTGAAGTTGTCGGAATTATTCGTAATAAAATATTGGCTACAATCGAAGAGGTCTTATCAATAAAATTTCCATTTATTCGAGATCTAGGCATAATTAGCAATTCATTCTATAATTCTTCTCATTTCCCTTCGGGGAAAACGATCCCACAAAAAAGGGAATTGTACAGTACAAAATAACATAAAAACAGACTAATTGGAAAAAATGTGGTGTCCCCCTTTTGGACAAAGATGCAATGAAATAGTTGAATCAGATTAGATTTCATTCCAATTTCGTAGTATACCAATGACTATTACTATTTCATCTAAGTTGAATAACCAAGTTTCCTATGGATTTTGATAACTCGAGAAGTTTTGATTTGGTTATGATCCAAAAAGGAAAAGAATGGAATAATCATTCCATGATAAAATCAAATTCAAATATTCAAATAAAGTAACCATCCTTTTTGTTTGCATAACATGTATCTGCCACACCATACAATTGAAATAGAAAGATTCGTCGGACAATTCATGAATTCCATGGGTTAGCTGATGAAAGAAGTTGTTGTTGATAAATATGAAATTGGAAAAGCAATTTCTTCTTATGGAACCATTGGGCGGTCATACATGTACTACAATTAAGATGAAGGACTCGCTATTCATTCGGGTTTTGGTCAAGAATAACATTCTGTAGGAGAGATGGCCGAGCGGTTCAAGGCGTAGCATTGGAACTGCTATGTAGACTTTTGTTTACCGAGGGTTCGAATCCCTCTCTCTCCGTTTCTTTTCATTCATCAACGTTACCGACTACAATCTACAATGTATTAAATAAAATAAGAATTGATATCATTATTCTAATGATAAGACCCTTATTTAATAGACATTCTCTATCCCTAATTAATCCCTGTGATAGGTAAAATACAAATAGGGATATCGTATTGATATTGAAAAAAAGAAAAAGAATCCTATTGCCGATCCTTTTTTGATACATGAATGAGACAGGGCACGAGGTGCTCTATTTACTTTAGCGAAAGGAGTCAAAATTGGTATGAACCTTGCTTTTTTATTTTCATTAGAATCAAGTCTGACGGGAATAATATTCTACGACCAACAACTCATTTATTTTAAGACCAATCCATTTACTATCTATTATTTGATTGACAAATCCTTTATATTGTAAGGAGTCAATAGTCAAATGGTTTGGGAATTCCCCGTGGGGGGATGAAACAAGAGAATTTTGAATCAGAGCTTTCGATCTTTCTTTATCCTTCGTAGTAATAATATCTCGAGGTTTGCAACGATAACTTGGTATATCCACTATACGACCATTAACTAAAATGTGTCTATGGTTAACTAATTGTCTGGCTCCAGGAATGGTCGAAGCCATACCTAATCGAAAAAGGATGTTATCCAAACGCATCTCAAGTAGTTGTAGTAAAACCTGGCCTGTTGACCCTTTGGCTTTTCCAGCAATATGCACATATTTAAGTAATTGTCGCTCTGTCAGACCATAATGAAAACGCAATTTCTGTTTCTCTTCTAAACGAATACGATATTGTGATCTTTTTCCAGAGCGCAATTGGGTTTGAAGATCACTTCTGGATCTGGGTCTTTTACTAGTTAGTCCCGGTAAAGCCCCCAGCCGGCGTATTTTTTTGAAACGAGGTCCTCGGTAACGAGACATATAAAGGCTCCTTTTTGATTCACTTTTATTTGAAAAAAAAATATAAATTCAGACTGAACTCAAGGATCAGAAAAGCAAAACTCAATTTACTAAAGTCCTACAAAACAGAATAAAAGAAATTTTATCAATATTCGGATTTTTTGTATATATAGGAAATGAAAGCGAAGGTTACATTTTCCAATTTTTTCTGTAGAGATCTAATTGTTCTAGTCAACTTTTTTATTCATAGCTATAGCTGCAAGTTACCATGACATAATAGATCGGTGACCAAACATTTAGAGAAAGCGAGAGTAGAGATTTTCAATCATGGAAAGAAAAAAATTGATTAAAGAAAAAGAGCCGGCTATCGGAATCGAACCGATGACCATCGCATTACAAATGCGATGCTCTAACCTCTGAGCTAAGCGGGCGGATATAAGAGCAATAGTGTATAGGAATACAGGAAACTATCGGATCTTGGCTATTACCTAGTGATTCTTCTTCTTTTTTTAATTTATTGATTATTTAAATTTTTTCTATTTATTAGTTATATATTTTAGATTCTATTTAGAAAAAGAAAATAGAAAAGAAAACTATTTAGATATAGATAAATTAGATATCTAAATAGAAATTAAATTTCATATTCATATATATGTGAATATAAAATATCAATATATCAATGAAATTAGGATTTGAAATGAAAAAAAAAGAATGAATATCGACCGTTCCACTATTTCAAAATGCACTGTAAAAATGAAGGAGGAGGAAAGGCACATATATATGTGGGATATATCTATCCATATTGAATTGCGGATACATCAATGATAGAATCAATTTCGTATTGAAACAAATAGGGTTCATCCAATAGAGATGAAATGATAGAATATAGAATAGGGGGTGGCAAAAAAAGAAAATAGCAGCATACACTTTTTCAATATAGGAATCATTACCTAATGAATTCAATAGTGCCAAGATAAATTAAAGAGGTGGATGAAATTATCCTTGTCTCAAAAGAAAGGGGGATATGGCGAAATTGGTAGACGCTACGGACTTGATTGGATTGAGCCTTGGTATGGAAACCTGCTAAGTGATAACTTCCAAATTCAGAGAAACCCTGGAACTAAAAATGGGCAATCCTGAGCCAAATCTTTGTTTTGAGAGAAAAGATGGAAAATGAGAATAAAAGGGATAGGTGCAGAGACTCAATGGAAGCTGTTCTAACGAATGAAATTGACTACGTTACGTTACTAAAATCCTTCTATTGAAATGACAGAAAGGATAACCTTATATACCTAATACGTACGTATACATACTTACATAGCTCTATATATGAAAATATATGAAAATAGAAATCTTCTATATTCTATTATATATTAATTAGAATGATAGAGATCAAAAAATATATGAAAAATTGAAGAGTTATTGTGAATCAATTCCAATTGAAGTTGAAAAAAGAATCGAATTCAAATATTCAGTGATCAAATGATTCATTCCAGAATTTGATAGATCTTTTGAAGATTAATTGGACAAGAATAAAGAGAGAGTCCCATTTTACATGTCAATACCGACAACAATGAAATTTATAGTAAGAGGAAAATCCGTCGAATTTTTAAATCGTGAGGGTTCAAGTCCCTCTATCCCCAATAAAAAGCCCATTTTACTTCCTCACTCTTTATTTATCCTCACCCTCTTTCTTTTTTTTTTTTTCATCAGTGGTTCAGTTTAAACAAAATGAAATATCTTTTTCATTTCATTCACTCTGTTCTTTCACAAATGGATCCGAATCAAAATCCTCGTATCTTCTTCCAATCCAATCTCATTTGTTTTGTATAGTACGATATGAACATATATATATTATGAACATATATATATTATGAACATATATATATATGTTCAAGGAATTTCCGTTATTGAATCATTCATAGTCCATATCTTTTTCCTGACATTTACAAAGAATGTCTTCTTTTTTAATATCTAAGAAATTCAGGGGCTAGGTCCAATTTGTTAAGATTTTATTTTTTAATTCTTTTCATTGACATAGATATAAGTACTCTGCTAGGATGATGCACGGAAAATGGTCGGGATAGCTCAGTTGGTAGAGCAGAGGACTGAAAATCCTCGTGTCACCAGTTCAAATCTGGTTCCTGACACATGAATAATGTATCGGATAGATATTCATACCTCATACAAATGAAATTAATTCATTTAGACGAGATATTCTTTTCTTTCAAATTTCATATTTTTTTGTCACTCTTGCTCAAGTTACTTTCTGAGGTCCCCATTAAGTGATGTGCGAGGTACAAAGTTCATGGTGCAGAATCATCCTATTGTGCTCATACGAAATGTATATTATATGATATCTTCCCAATTGGGGAATAGCAATGAGAGCCTCTTTTTCTTTTCTTTTTTTATTTTAGACCCTCCACAATACGAATGAAAGTCCAGTTACTCTGTTTCATCTAGAAGGGGAATGCCAAGATGCTCATTGATTGATAAAAAAGGGGTTTTTTATCAATCAATGAGCATCTTGAATTTCATAGAAATTGGGCGTAATATAGTCTTTACGTAAGGGCCAGCCTATCCAACTTTCAGGCATCAAGATACGTTTAAGGCGAGGATGATTCTCATAAGAAATTCCCAACATATCATAAGATTCCCGTTCCTGAAAATCAGCACTTCTCCAAATCCAGAAAACTGACGGGGTTTGAGGATTACTCCTGGGAGCAAATATTTTTATGCATACCTCTTCTGGTTTATCTATACCATACCGTATTTTCGTAAGGTGATAAACACTAGCTAAAAATCCACCTGGTGCTACATCATAGGCACACTGGGAGCGTAAATAATTGTAACCATATACATATGAAATGACAGCAATGGAATCCCAATCCTCGGTTTTTATTTGTAAAGTCTCTATTCCTCGGCAATCAAAGCCTAAAGATCTATGAATTAGTTCATGCTTGACTAGCCAATCAGATAAACGAACCTGCATCTTCTTCATTTCTCCCACATTTTTATTTGTATGAATATCTCATATTGATAATGAAATTGTTAATGATTGACCCGCTGTTTCTTATTCTGTACAAATGAAACCTGCCTGATTCACTAATTCGTAGGAAGATACTGACCTTTTGGATTTGAAATTTTTTTCAAATCCAAAAGGTATCTCTGAAGTAGATGGTGATTGATAAAGTAATCCTT